GTCCTTGTAGCTTAAACAAAGCATGACGCTGAAGACGTCAAGATGGCTGCCACCAACACCCAAGGACAAAAGACTTAGTCCTAACCTTGCTGTTGGTTTTTACTAGGTATATACATGCAAGTATCCGCGCTCCGGTGCAGAAGCCCTGGACACCTTTGACCAAGTAGATAGGAGCGGGCATCAGGCACACCTTCATTTGTAGCCCAAGACGCCTAGCATTTGCCACACCCACACGGGTCCTCAGCAGTAATTAGTCTTAAGCAATGAGTGTAAACTTGACTTAGCCATAGTAAATTAGAGCCGGTAAATCCTGTGCCAGCCACCGCGGTCATACAGGAGGCTCAAATCAACTTCACACACGGCGTAAAGCGTGGTCACATGTTATCCAAGTAACTAAGATTAAAAGGCAACTGAGCTGTCATAAGCCCAAGATGTCCATAAGGCCGACTATTAAAGAAGATCTTAGACTAACGATTAATTGAAATCCACGAAAGCCAGGGCCCAAACTGGGATTAGATACCCCACTATGCCTGGCCCTAAATCTTGATGCTCCATCCTACTTGAGCATCCGCCTGGGAACTACGAGCACAAACGCTTAAAACCCTAAGGACTTGGCGGTGCCTCAAACCCACCTAGAGGAGCCTGTTCTGTAATCGATGATCCACGATATTACCTGACCATCTCTTGCAAGATCAGCCTATATACCGCCGTCGCCAGCCCACCCACCCTGAAGGCTCAACAGTGGGCGCAATAGTCCTAACCGCACTAGTAAGACAGGTCAAGGTATAGCCTATGGGATGGAAGCAATGGGCTACATTTTCTAGAATAGAACATTACGGCAAAGGGGCATGAAACAGCCCCTCGAAGGCGGATTTAGCAGTAAAGTGGGACAATCGAACCCTCTTTAAGCCGGCTCTGAGGCACGTACATACCGCCCGTCACCCTCCTCACAAGCGACCAACCCCCCCCCCATACATTAATAAGTTACTCAGCTAAAGAGGAGGTAAGTCGTAACAAGGTAAGTGTACCGGAAGGTGCACTTAGAACACCGAGACGTAGCTTTAACAAAAGCATTCAGCTTACACCTGAAAGATATCCATTAAACTGGGTCGTCTTGATGCCAAATTCTAGCCCAACATACATTGACCTGGAATAACAAAGCTACTACCAACAACCAAACTAAAGCATTTACTAGTCCCAGTATAGGCGATAGAAAAGACATCCATTGGAGCGATAGAGACCACGTACCGTAAGGGAACGATGAAATAATAATGAACAAGCCAAGCTAAAAACAGCAAAGATCAACCCTTGTACCTTTTGCATCATGGTCTAGCAAGAAAAACCAAGCAAAATGAATTTAAGTTTGCCACCCCGAAACCCAAGCGAGCTACTTACGAGCAGCTATTTTGAGCGAACCCGTCTCTGTTGCAAAAGAGTGGGATGACTTGTTAGTAGAGGTGAAAAGCCAATCCGAGCTGGGTGATAGCTGGTTGCCTGTGAAACGAATCTAAGTTCACTCTTAATTCTCCTCCAAGGAAATCTCACGAACCCTAATGAAGCGAATTAAGGGCAATTTAAAGGGGGGACAGCTCCTTTAAAAAAGAATACAATCTCTACGAGCGGATAAATATAGTGATTGACAAAGGAATTGTGGGCCCTTAAGCAGCCATCAATAGAGAGTGCGTTAAAGCTCTACCAACTCAAAAATATATAAACTTTATGACTCCCTCATCACTAACAGGCTAACCTATACTTAAATAGGAGAATTAATGCTAGAATGAGTAACCAGGGTCCTCCCTCTACGACGCAAGCTTACATCCGCACATTATTAACAAACTACCCATATACGACCAATCAAACAAGCAGAGTATTAAGCATATTGTTAACCCGACAGAGGAGCGTCCATTAAGAAAGATTAAAACCTGTAAAAGGAACTCGGCAAACCCGTCAAGGCCCGACTGTTTACCAAAAACATAGCCTTCAGCAAACCTACAGACAAGTATTGAAGGTGATGCCTGCCCGGTGACTTGAAGTTAAACGGCCGCGGTATCCTAACCGTGCAAAGGTAGCGCAATCAATTGCCCCATAAATGGGGGCCCGTATGAATGGCTAAACGAGGTCTTAACTGTCTCTTACAGGCGATCGGTGAAATTGATCTCCCTGTGCAAAAGCAGGGATAAACCCATAAGACGAGAAGACCCTGTGGAACTTTAAAATCAGCGACCACCCCACAACACATCCACACCCACTGGGTTCACGCACTTGCAAACCGCTGGTCCGCATTTTTCGGTTGGGGCGACCTTGGAGAAAAACAGATCCTCCAAAAATTAGACCATCCATCTAGACTGAGAGCAACCCCTCAACGTGCTAATAGCAACCAGACCCAATATAATTGATCAATGGACCAAGCTACCCCAGGGATAACAGCGCAATCTCCTCCGAGAGTCCATATCGACGGGGAGGTTTACGACCTCGATGTTGGATCAGGACATCCTAGTGGTGCAGCCGCTACTAAGGGTTCGTTTGTTCAACGATTAACAGTCCTACGTGATCTGAGTTCAGACCGGAGTAATCCAGGTCGGTTTCTATCTATGATGAACTCTTCCCAGTACGAAAGGATAGGAAAAGTGAGGCCAATACTACAGGCAAGCCTTCGCTTTAAGTAATGAATCCAACTAAATTACGAAAGGCTATCACCCCAACCACGTCCTAGAAAAGGACCAGCTAGCGTGGCAGAGCTCGGCAAATGCAAAAGGCTTAAGTCCTTTAATTCAGAGGTTCAAATCCTCTCCCTAGCTTTTAACACTCAATGGCCGACTACCCACTACTAACCAGCCTTGTCATAGCCCTATCCTACGCCATCCCAATTCTGATCGCCGTAGCTTTTCTAACCCTAGTAGAACGTAAAATTCTAAGCTACATGCAAGGCCGAAAAGGGCCCAACATCGTAGGCCCATTCGGCCTACTACAGCCCTTAGCAGACGGGGTAAAATTATTCATTAAAGAACCAATCCGCCCATCAACATCTTCCCCAATTCTGTTCATTACCACACCTATACTAGCCTTACTCCTAGCAATCTCTATCTGAACCCCACTGCCAATCCCATTCCCCCTTGCAGATATAAACCTAGGACTTCTCTTTATATTAGCAATGTCAAGCTTGGCAGTATATTCCATCCTATGGTCTGGATGAGCCTCTAACTCCAAATATGCTTTGATTGGAGCACTACGAGCAGTAGCCCAAACCATCTCATACGAAGTAACCTTGGCAATTATCCTACTATCAGTGATTCTACTAAGCGGCGGATACACCCTCAGCACTTTAGCAATTGCCCAAGAACCCATTTATCTGATCTTCCCGTGCTGACCACTAGCCATGATATGATACGTATCTACATTGGCTGAAACAAATCGTGCCCCATTCGATCTAACAGAAGGAGAATCAGAACTAGTTTCAGGGTTTAACGTAGAATACGCAGCAGGGCCATTTGCCCTGTTTTTCCTAGCTGAATACGCCAATATCATGCTCATAAACACACTAACCACCATTCTGTTCTTTAACCCCAGTCTATTCGACTTACCCCCTGAACTATTCCCAATAGTACTAGCCACAAAAGTATTGCTACTGTCCATAGGATTCCTATGGATTCGTGCTTCATACCCACGATTTCGATACGACCAACTAATGCACTTACTATGAAAAAACTTCCTCCCCCTTACACTAGCCCTTTGCCTATGACATGTTAGCTTACCAATTTGCTACGCGGGCCTCCCCCCATATGAAAGACAAACAAAGGAAATGTGCCTGAACACCCAAAGGGTCACTGTGATAAAGTGAACATAGAGGTATACCAGTCCTCTCATTTCCTGCCAATTAGAAAAGTAGGAGTCGAACCTACACAGAAGGAATCAAAACCCTTCATACTCCCATTATATTATTTCCTAGCAGGGTAAGCTAAACAAGCTATCGGGCCCATACCCCGAAAATGATGGTTCAACCCCTTCCCCTGTTAATGAACCCCCAAGCAAAACTAATCTTTATCTTCAGCCTGCTCCTAGGATCTGCCATTACAATCTCGAGCAACCACTGAGTTATAGCCTGAACTGGACTTGAAATCAACACATTAGCTGTTTTACCCCTAATCTCAAAATCTCACCACCCCCGAGCTATCGAAGCTGCAACTAAGTACTTCCTGGTACAGGCAGCTGCTTCAACCCTAGTCCTATTCTCCAGCATAACCAACGCATGACACACAGGACAATGAGATATCACACAACTAACACACCCAACATCGTCATTAATCCTAACCGCAGCAATTTCAATAAAACTAGGGCTGGTACCATTCCACTTCTGATTCCCAGAAGTACTTCAAGGGTCGTCTCTAACCACAGGGCTCCTTTTATCAACAGTTATAAAATTTCCACCAATCACCCTACTCTACATAACCTCCTCATCATTAAACCCAACTTTACTCACCACTATAGCCATCCTATCTACAGCCTTAGGAGGATGAATAGGGCTAAACCAAACACAAACCCGAAAGATCATGGCTTTCTCCTCAATCTCCCACTTAGGATGAATGGCCATTATCCTTATCTACTGCCCCAAACTAACCCTACTCAACTTTTTCCTATACACACTAATGACTGCAACTGTATTTCTGACCTTCAACTCAATGAAGGCCCTAAAACTATCCACACTAATAACCGCATGGGCAAAAACACCTTCACTTAGCACAATGCTCCTACTGACCCTGCTGTCACTTGCCGGCCTCCCCCCTCTTACCGGCTTCCTCCCAAAGTGACTCATCATCCAAGAACTAACTAAGCAGGACATGATTACGGCAGCAGTGTCTATATCACTGCTCTCTCTACTAGGACTGTTTTTCTACCTGCGCCTGGCATACTGCGCAACAATTACCCTGCCCCCTCACACTACAAACCACATAAAACAATGACGCAACAACAAACCAGTAAGCCCCCTGATCGCCGTCCTTACTGCCGTGTCAATTATGCTCCTTCCCATGTCCCCAATAATAGCCTACACCATCTAAAGAAGCTTAGGATTACTTAAACCGAAGGCCTTCAAAGCCTTAAACAAGAGTTAGACCCTCTTAGTTTCTGATAAAATCCGCAGGATGTTACCCTGCATCTTCTGAATGCAACCCAGATACTTTAATTAAGCTAGGACTTTGACTAGACAGATGGGCTTCGATCCCACAACACTGTAGTTAACAGCTACATGCCCAAACCAACAGGCTTCTGCCTAACAGACCCTGGCACACGGTTAATGCGCATCAATGAGCTTGCAACTCATCATGAATTTCACTACAGAGCCGATAAGAAGAGGAATTAAACCTCTGTAAAAAGGACTACAGCCTAACGCTTGCACACTCAGCCATCTTACCTATGACATTCATCAACCGATGACTATTCTCAACCAACCACAAAGACATTGGTACCCTATATCTGATTTTCGGTGCATGAGCCGGTACGGTTGGCACCGCCCTAAGCCTCCTCATTCGAGCGGAACTAGGACAACCTGGTGCTTTACTAGGGGACGACCAAATCTACAACGTAGTGGTCACAGCCCATGCCTTCGTAATAATCTTCTTCATAGTAATACCAATTATAATCGGAGGATTCGGCAACTGACTAGTCCCACTAATAATCGGAGCTCCAGATATGGCATTCCCTCGAATAAATAATATAAGCTTCTGACTACTCCCACCATCCTTCCTTCTTCTCATGGCCTCCTCAACAGTAGAAGCAGGGGTAGGAACAGGATGAACTGTGTACCCACCACTAGCCGGTAACCTGGCCCATGCTGGAGCCTCAGTAGATCTGGCTATTTTCTCACTCCACCTAGCAGGTATTTCATCTATTCTAGGAGCAATCAACTTCATCACCACAGCAATCAACATAAAACCACCCGCCCTATCACAATACCAAACCCCCCTATTTGTGTGATCAGTACTAATCACTGCTGTACTCCTACTTCTATCTCTCCCAGTCCTAGCTGCTGGTATCACAATGCTACTCACAGACCGCAACCTCAACACCACATTCTTTGACCCAGCAGGAGGAGGGGACCCCGTACTATACCAACACCTATTCTGATTCTTCGGGCACCCAGAAGTATACATCTTAATCCTGCCAGGGTTTGGAATCATCTCCCACGTCGTAGCCTACTACGCAGGTAAAAAAGAACCGTTTGGATACATAGGAATAGTATGAGCTATACTATCCATCGGATTCCTGGGGTTCATCGTATGAGCCCACCACATATTCACTGTAGGAATGGATGTAGATACACGAGCATACTTCACATCGGCTACTATAATCATCGCCATTCCAACAGGCATTAAGGTCTTTAGCTGACTGGCAACACTACACGGAGGGACAATCAAATGAGACCCACCAATACTATGAGCCCTAGGTTTCATCTTCCTATTCACCATCGGAGGTCTAACAGGAATCGTGCTAGCAAACTCCTCACTAGACATTGCCCTACACGACACCTACTATGTAGTAGCACACTTCCACTACGTACTATCAATGGGAGCAGTATTTGCAATTATAGCCGGATTTACACACTGATTCCCTCTGTTCACCGGGTACACCCTACACTCCACATGAGCCAAAATCCACTTCGGCGTAATGTTCGTAGGGGTTAACCTAACCTTCTTCCCTCAACACTTCCTGGGATTAGCTGGAATGCCACGACGATACTCAGACTACCCAGACGCTTATACACTATGAAACACTATTTCCTCAGTAGGCTCACTCATCTCCATAACAGCCGTAATCATGTTAATGTTCATCATTTGAGAAGCCTTCGCATCCAAACGTAAGGCCTCCCAACCAGAACTAGTCCATACAAACATTGAATGAATGCACGGATGCCCACCTCCATACCACACCTTCNAAGAACCAGCCTTTGTCCAAGTACAAGAAAGGAAGGAGTCGAACCCTCATATGTTGGTTTCAAGCCAACCGCATGCAGCCACCTATGCTTCTTTCTTATCCTAGAGGCGTTAGTAAAACAATCACATAACCTTGTCAAGGTTAAATTACAGGTGAAACCCCTGTACGCCTCAATACAAATGGCCAACCACGCACAACTAGGTTTCCAAGACGCTTCATCCCCTATCATGGAAGAACTAGTAGAATTCCATGACCACGCCCTAATAACTGCTCTAGCTATTTGCAGCCTAGTCCTATACATACTAACTCTCATGCTTACTGAAAAGCTAACATCAAGCACAGTAAATGCACAAGAAATCGAACTAGTATGGACAATCCTTCCCGCTGTAGTCCTAATCCTGCTAGCCCTGCCATCCCTACAAATCCTATATCTAATAGACGAAGTCAACGAACCCGATCTAACTCTAAAGGCCATCGGCCACCAATGATACTGATCTTACGAATACACAGACTTCAAAGACCTAACATTCGACTCCTACATAATCCCAACCGCCGACTTACCACTAGGACATTTCCGACTTCTAGAAGTAGACCATCGTGCAGTGGTCCCAATAGACTCCCCAGTTCGAGTAATTGTTACTGCTGATGACGTCTTACACTCATGAGCTGTACCTAGCCTGGGAGTTAAAACCGACGCTATTCCAGGGCGCTTAAACCAAACTTCATTCACCGCTACCCGACCAGGAGTGTTTTACGGACAGTGCTCAGAAATCTGCGGGGCCAATCACAGCTTTATGCCAATCGTAGTAGAATCAGCACCCGTCGCCAACTTCGAAAGCTGATCTTCCCTTCTATCATCCTAACCATTAAGAAGCTATGGAACAGCGCTAGCCTTTTAAGCTAGAGAAAGAGGGATACTGCCCCTCCTTAATGGAATGCCCCAACTCAACCCAAACCCATGATTTTTTATCATGATAATCTCATGACTCACCTACTCATTAATTATCCAACCTAAAATCTCACAATTCATCCCTATAAACCCTCCATCCAACAAAGCACCAGCAATTCCAAGCCCCACTCCATGAACCTGACCATGAACCTAAGCTTTTTTGACCAATTCTCAAGTCCCTCCTTACTAGGAATCCCACTAGTACTCATCTCAATAACATTCCCCGCCCTCCTAGTCCCATCTCCAGGCAACCGATGGGTTACTAGCCGTCTCTCAACCCTGCAATCATGATTCATTAACCTAGTAACCAAACAACTAATGATACCACTAAACGACAAAGGCCACAAATGAGCCCTAATCCTAACATCTCTAATAATTTTCCTATTACTAATCAACCTACTAGGCCTACTACCCTACACATTCACCCCAACTACACAACTATCCATAAACCTCGCCTTAGCCTTCCCCCTATGACTCGCCACACTCCTAATCGGGTTACGTAACCAACCCTCAGCATCACTAGGCCACCTTCTACCCGAAGGCACACCAACACCCCTAATCCCTGCCCTCATTCTGATCGAAACAACCAGCCTTCTTATCCGACCACTGGCCCTCGGAGTGCGGCTAACAGCCAATCTAACAGCAGGGCACCTACTCATCCAACTTATCTCCACAGCTACAACGGCCTTATTCTCCACCATACCGGCAGTATCACTACTAACCCTGCTAATCTTACTCCTACTAACAATCCTAGAAGTAGCGGTGGCTATAATCCAAGCCTATGTCTTCGTACTACTACTAAGCCTATACCTACAAGAAAACATCTAAACAACCAATGGCTCACCAAGCACATTCCTACCATATAGTCGACCCAAGCCCATGACCTATTCTAGGGGCAGCAGCTGCCCTCCTAACCACATCTGGCCTAGCCATATGATTCCACTACAACTCACCATCCCTACTAATCATAGGCCTACTCTCCACTGCACTAGTCATAATCCAATGATGACGTGACATTGTACGAGAAAGCACATTCCAAGGACACCACACCCCCACAGTGCAAAAAGGCCTACGATACGGCATAGTCCTATTCATCACATCAGAGGCCTTCTTCTTCCTGGGATTCTTCTGAGCATTCTTCCACTCAAGCTTAGCCCCAACTCCAGAGCTAGGAGGACAGTGACCACCAGTCGGAATTAAGCCCCTAAATCCAATAGAAGTCCCACTACTAAACACAGCCATCCTACTGGCATCAGGAGTAACCGTAACATGAGCCCACCACAGCATCATAGAAGCTAGCCGAAAACAAGCGATCTGTGCCCTCACCATCACCATCCTACTAGGATTCTACTTCACTGCCCTACAAGCTATGGAGTACTACGAAGCACCATTTTCCATCGCTGATAGCGTATACGGCTCAACTTTCTTTGTTGCCACCGGATTCCACGGACTGCATGTCATCATTGGCTCTACGTTCCTTCTAGTCTGCCTACTACGCCTAATTAAATTCCACTTTACAACAGGCCATCACTTTGGTTTCGAAGCAGCAGCTTGATACTGACACTTCGTAGACGTTGTATGACTGTTCCTGTACCTAAGCATCTACTGATGAGGATCGTACTCTTCTAGTATATTAATTACAATCGACTTCCAATCCTTAAAATCTGGTTTAAACCCAGAGAAGAGTAATAAACATAATCCTATTCATAATCGCTACATCTCTAGTCCTTAGCCTCATCCTAACAGCGCTAAACTTCTGATTGGCCCAAACAAACCCAGACTCAGAGAAACTATCCCCGTATGAATGTGGCTTCGACCCCCTAGGGTCCGCCCGGCTGCCATTTTCAATTCGATTCTTCCTAGTGGCAATTCTATTCTTACTGTTTGACCTAGAAATTGCCTTGCTACTACCCCTACCATGGGCCATACAACTACAAACCCCAACAACTACATTAACATGGGCCTCCGTCATAATCCTGCTTCTCACTCTCGGCCTAGTCTATGAATGAGCTCAAGGGGGCCTAGAGTGAGCAGAATAACAGAAAGTTAGTCTAATCAAGACAATTGATTTCGGCTCAATAGATTATAGATAAACCCTATAACTTTCTTTATGACTGCCCTACACCTAAGTTTCTACTCAGCCTTCACCCTAAGCAGCTTAGGCCTGGCCTTCCACCGAACCCACCTAATCTCTGCCTTACTATGCTTGGAAAGCATAATGCTATCCATGTACGTCGGACTGACTATATGACCCATCCAAACTCAAACAGCATCCTTCACCCTCCTACCTATCCTAATGCTAACATTCTCCGCCTGCGAAGCTGGCACAGGACTAGCCCTCCTAGTCGCCTCCACCCGAACACACGGCTCCGACCATCTACGCAACTTTAACCTACTACAATGCTAAAAATCATTATCCCAACCATCATATTACTACCCATAGCCCTCCTATCCCCTAACAAACATCTATGAACTAACATCACTGCACACAGCCTGCTGATTGCTGCCGTCAGCCTTCAATGACTTACCCCTACATACTACCCAAGCAAAGGCTTAACTCACTGAACCTCTATCGACCAAATCTCCTCACCACTACTAGTCCTATCTTGCTGACTCCTTCCCCTCATGATTATGGCAAGCCAAAACCACCTAGAACAAGAGCCCATAATTCGCAAACGAATCTTCATCATAACAGTACTCTCAGTCCAACCATTCATCCTTCTAGCCTTCTCAGCCTCAGAACTAATACTATTCTACATTGCATTTGAAGCTACGCTTATTCCAACCCTAATCCTGATCACTCGATGAGGAAACCAACCAGAACGACTAAATGCTGGCATCTACCTACTATTCTACACACTTGCCAGCTCACTACCACTACTAATTGCCATTCTGCACCTACATAACCAAATCGGCACACTATACTTTCCAATATTAAAACTCTCACACTCAACAGTAAGCCACTCTTGAACAAGCCTAATATCAAGCATGGCCCTACTATTAGCTTTCATAGTAAAAGCCCCACTATACGGACTCCACCTATGATTGCCTAAAGCTCACGTAGAGGCCCCAATTGCCGGTTCCATGTTGCTTGCCGCTCTACTGCTAAAACTTGGAGGGTACGGGATCATACGAATCACTGTGCTAGTTAGCCCCGTGCTAAACAACATCCACCGCCCATTCATCACTCTAGCCCTATGAGGCGCCCTAATAACAAGCGCCATCTGCCTACGACAAATCGACTTAAAAGCACTAATTGCCTACTCCTCTGTCAGCCACATAGGACTAGTTATCGCCGCAACCATGATCCAAACACAATGGGCATTCTCAGGAGCAATAATTCTAATAATCTCCCATGGATTAACCTCCTCAATGCTTTTCTGCCTGGCCAATACAAACTACGAACGAACCCACAGCCGAATCCTTCTACTAACACGAGGACTACAGCCACTACTACCACTAATAGCCATCTGATGACTCCTAGCCAATCTAACAAACATGGCGCTACCACCAACTACCAACCTTATAGCAGAACTAACCATCGTGATTTCCCTATTCAACTGATCTTCACTAACCCTGATCCTAACAGGATCTGCAATGATCCTAACCGCCTCGTACACCTTATACATACTAATAATAACACAACGAGGAACAATTCCATCCCACATTACATCAATTCAAAATTCGTCTACACGAGAACACCTTCTAATAGCCCTGCACATAATCCCCATGATTCTACTTATCTTCAAACCCGAACTAATCTCAGGGGTCCCAATATGCAAGTATAGTTTCAACCAAAACATTAGTCTGTGATCCTAAAAATAGAAGTTAAACCCTTCTTACTTGCCGAGGGGAGGTTCAACCAACAGGAACTGCTAACTCCTGCATCTGAGTATAAAACCTCAGCCCCCTTACTTTCAAAGGATAATAGTAATCCAATGGTCTTAGGAACCACTCATCTTGGTGCAAATCCAAGTGAAAGTAATGGACCAATCACTAGTCCTAAACACACTCATACTACTCACCCTAGCCACTCTATCCACCCCAATTATTTTCCCGCTAATTTCCAAAAACCTCAAAAGCACCCCAACCATCATCACTAACACTGTTAAAACCTCCTTTCTAATTAGCCTCATCCCCATAACCATGTTCATTCATTCGGGGACAGAGAGCCTTACCTATCTATGAGAATGAAAATTCATCATAAACTTCAAAATCCCAGTTAGCTTAAAAATAGACTTTTACTCTCTCACATTCTTCCCAATCGCCCTGTTCGTATCATGATCTATTCTACAATTCGCAACATGATACATGGCTTCAGACCCACACATTACAAAATTCTTCACTTATCTCTTACTTTTCCTACTCGCAATACTAATCCTGATCGTCTCCAATAACCTATTCGTCCTGTTCATCGGATGAGAAGGAGTGGGAATTATGTCATTCCTCCTCATCAGCTGATGACATGGCCGAGCAGAAGCCAACACTGCTGCCCTACAAGCCGTACTATACAACCGAGTCGGAGACGTCGGGCTTATCCTATGCATAGCATGACTAGCCACCACCACAAACACATGGGAAATCCAACAAATGTCGTCCCCAGCCCAAGCACCAACCCTACCTGTCTTAGGCTTAATTCTGGCTGCAACAGGTAAATCTGCCCAATTTGGCCTGCACCCGTGACTACCAGCCGCCATAGAAGGGCCTACCCCTGTATCCGCCCTACTTCATTCCAGCACAATAGTAGTAGCCGGAATCTTCCTATTAATTCGAACCCACCCACTATACAGCAACAACCCAACTGCTCTATCCCTATGCCTATGCCTTGGGGCACTCTCCACACTATTCGCTGCTACATGTGCTCTAACCCAAAACGACATCAAAAAAATCATCGCTTTCTCAACATCCAGCCAATTGGGGCTAATAATAGTCACAATCGGACTAAATCTACCACAATTAGCTTTCCTCCACATCTCCACTCACGCATTCTTCAAAGCCATACTATTCCTATGCTCAGGGTCAATCATTCACAGCCTAAACGGTGAACAAGACATCCGAAAAATAGGAGGACTGCAAAAAATACTACCAACAACATCCTCATGCTTAACCATCGGGAGCCTAGCCCTAATAGGAACCCCATTTCTAGCAGGGTTCTATTCAAAAGACCAAATCATCGAAAACCTTAACACCTCATATCTAAACACCTGAGCTCTACTACTAACACTCTTAGCCACATCATTCACCGCAGTCTACACTACTCGAATAATCGTACTAGTCCAAACAGGATATGTCCGTATCCCTCCCCTAGTGCCAGTAAACGAAAACAACCCAGCAGTGCTCTCCTCCCTCACTCGCCTCGCACTAGGAAGCATTGTAGCCGGATTCCTAATCACCTCATACATCCTACCACCAAAAACCCCACCAATAACCATACCCCTATCCATCAAAATTACAGCTCTAGTAGTCACAGTCCTAGGAATCGCCCTAGCCCTAGAACTGTCAAAAATAGCCCAAACCCTAATCCGACCCAAACGAACCCGATTCTCAGACTTCTCTACATCCTTAGGCTACTTCAACCCCCTAATACACCGCTTTACCACAACTAGCCTACTCGGCGGGGGCCAGAATATTGCCTCACACCTAGTAGACCTTTCCTGATTCAAAATACTAGGACCAGAAGGCCTAGCCAGTCTACAACTGATAGCAACAAAAGCTGCCACCACCCTACATTCAGGCCTAATTAAAGCCTACCTAGGGTCATTCGCCCTGTCAATCCTAATCATTCTCCTATCATTACACAGAACTACCTTAATGGCCCTCAACTTACGTAAAAACCACCCCCTACTAAAAACTATCAACGACTCCCTAATTGACCTTCCCACTCCGTCAAACATTTCGACTTGATGAAACTTCGGATCACTATTAGGCATCTGCCTAGTAACACAAATTATCACCGGCCTCCTGCTGGCCGCACATTACACAGCCGACACTACCCTAGCTTTTTCATCCGTAGCCCACATATGCCGAGACGTACAATTCGGATGACTAATCCGAAACCTCCACGCAAACGGGGCTTCCCTCTTCTTTATCTGCATCTACCTACACATCGGCCGAGGAATCTACTATGGCTCATACCTAAACAAAGAAACCTGAAACATTGGAGTAATCCTATTACTAACCCTAATAGCAACTGCCTTCGTAGGATACGTACTGCCATGAGGACAAATATCCTTCTGAGGGGCCACAGTAATCACCAACCTATTCTCAGCAATCCCATACATCGGACAAACCCTAGTAGAATGAGCCTGAGGCGGATTTTCAGTAGACAACCCCACACTAACCCGATTCTTTGCCCTACACTTCCTACTACCATTCATAATCGCAGGACTAACACTAGTGCACCTAACTTTCCTGCACGAAACCGGCTCAAACAACCCCCTCGGAATCTCATCAGACTGCGATAAAATTCCATTCCACCCATACTATACCATCAAGGACATCCTAGGATTCGTGCTAATACTAACCCTGCTAGTCGCCCTCGCCCTATTCTCCCCAAACTTACTGGGAGACCCAGAAAACTTCACACCAGCCAACCCACTAGCCACACCCCCCCATATTAAACCCGAATGATACTTCCTATTTGCATATGCCATTCTCCGCTCAATTCCTAATAAACTAGGAGGGGTCCTAGCATTAGCTGCTTCAGTCCTCGTCCTATTCCTAATACCACTACTCCACAACTCCAAACAACGTGCAATGACCTTCCGCCCACTATCACAAATCCTATTCTGAACCTTAGTGGCTAACCTGTTAGTCCTAACATGAGTTGGCAGCCAACCAGTAGAACATCCGTTCATTATCATTGGACAACTAGCCTCACTCAGCTACTTCACAATCATTCTAGTCCTATTTCCTATCGCAAGCGCACTAGAAAACAAAATACTAAAACTCTAATAAACTCTAATAGTTTATAAAAACATTGGTCTTGTAAACCAAAGATTGAAGACTAAACCTCTTCTTAGAGTTTAAGCCACTTCAGAAAGAAAGGAGTTAAACCTTCATCACCAACTCCCAAAGCTGGCGTTTTCCAATTAAACTACTTTCTGGCCGGCGCCGGCTAAACCGCCCGGATCGCTCCCCGAGATAACCCCCGAACAAGCTCTAAAACCACAAACAAAGTCAACAACAGCCCTCACCCTCCAATTAAAAACTGCCCCGCCCCCCACGAGTAGAACATAGCTACTCCACTAAAATCCGTCCGAACCAGGGACACCCCCTCATTATTTACCGCGGCCCCCCCCGCCAGCAGATCAAAAGACCCGTAAACAACAAGCCCAACAATGACTACCAACCCCATCCCAAACCCGTACCCAACAACCCGTCAATCCGTCCAAGCCTCTGGATAAGGGTCTGCCGCCAGAGACACCGAATAAACAAACACAACCAGCATTCCACCTAAATAAACCATTACCAAGACCAAAGAAACAAAAGAAACCCCCAAACTTACCAACCACCCGCACCCAGCAATAGAAGCCACAACCAACCCAATCACCCCATAATAGGGAGAAGGGTTAGAGGCAACTGCCAACCCCCCCAGAACAAAGCATACCCCTATAAACAGTACAAAGTTTATCATAGTTCCTGCTCGGCTCCCACCCGAGAATTGTGGCCTGAAAAACCACCGTTAATGGTTTAACTACAGGAACTGCCTAGATTTGCCCCCCCCCTTCCCCCCCCACCTCATGTTTTCACATGATTATTGGGTATGTATTACTTTGCATACTATTATAGTCCACATCAGACATTATATTAATGCAGGGTAATCCAAATAAGTATTAATGGTTCCTCCAACCAAATCCGACTGTAATAGGCCCATTACACCACCACATCAACAACCACAACTCCCAAACACATTACCACCCCAGGTACAATCATCCCAAGTGATCCTACCCCAGACACACACAACCATTACCCAATACTAACTAACCCTTGGTTATACATAACAGTCCCCTCCAAAGTACACGAGAAGTACCCCAAAGACACCAATGAATGGTCTATCCCATACGTATCAGTCCACCTCCACATAATCCCCTCCCCCTAACTATTTCAAGCACCCCCAAGCCAGAGAACCTGGTTATCTATTAATCGTAACCCTCACGAGAACCGAGCTACTCGACGTAAGTGCTGCTTTCAGTTACCAGCTTCAGGCGCATACTTTCCCCCTACACCCTCGCCCAACTTGCTCTTTTGTGCCTCTGGTTCCTATTTCAGGGCCATAACCTGCTCAAATCCTTCTAACTTGCCCTTCACAGATACAAGTGGTCGGCTGAATACTCCTCCCTCTGCCTCGTTATCGCGGCATCCGACCTCTCCTACACTTGTTTTCTTTCTGGGGTCCTTTCAATAAACCCTTCAAGTGCGTAGCAGGAGATATCTTCCTCTTGACATGTACATCACATGGTCGTCGAACGGCTTGGTTGCCCGCACACCCCTGGTGTCATGGCGTTATGGATAAGTTCGTCTCAACTTTGACACTGATGCACTTTAACCCCATTCATGGAGGATCCACTGGCTACCTATCGAGTGGCAGACGGTGTAATGGTCGCAGGACATGTTAACGTTTCTTTGACTTTCTAGGGACTTATAGCTAAACCCTCAGTCTTTTTATCATCTTTTTATATGTACATTTTCTTTCATCAACACAACAAAATAAATAACTACATTATCCTACAATCGTCCAAACACTTATCATCAATCAATCAACACTCTTCATGATACCATTACACCCTACACCTGACAAATTTTTAACCGGCCCGCCCCCACCTACACCACAAACCATAACCGTAAACATAATGCATCAAAAATCAATATAAAAAACAAACATCAATCCAATCAAACTAACAGAATTTAACCTCGAT